GGCTTCCAAACACATCGTAAGCTAAACCCGTGCTGACGAATAACCAACCCGCAATGAATAGGGAGGGTATAGTAATACTATGAATAACCCAGTATCGAATACTTGTAATAATATCAGCAAAAGAACGTTCTCCTGTGCTTCCAGACATACTGAGCTCCACATATTCTTGTACAGTCAAAGGCAAATCCATAAAAGATGAAATCAGTAAATGGAAATTTACTTTTTACTCTACGTAAAAACGTAAAAAACCTGTAGGATTACCAATAGAGTACCAAAGGTGTCTTTAGAGTATACCGAATCAGTATAGCTATCCTTCTTCGGACACAGCAAGGCAATTTTAATTAATATTGAACTGAAGTACACGTGACTTTATTTTTTTTTTTTGTCGACGTGGAACTAGGCACCATTTTGTTTTTTCTATAGAAAATTTTTTCAAATAGAACTAGTATACAGTTTCTCTCTATCATTGTATTGGCTTCAGACTCGAAACTGAAGGTCGAGGAAAGTGGAAATCGGACAAGTTGGTTTCGATCTAATAATTCGTGAAAAATTCCAGAAGAAGAAGCGGTTATAGATATAGAAATAGAAGAGGTTTGGGGAATTCCGTACTTTACTTTACTATTTTTAGGGATTGTTTAATTGTCAAAAAAAAATATTCATTAATTGATTTCAATTAATGCATTTTTGTAATACATCCATTGTTGCATTAAATCCAAAGGTTTTTATTGACCTAACTGCAAAAATGCGGGTTTCTATTTATAACTAAATAATATTAAACGTGGAACCTATAAAGGCAAAGATAGTAGCAAGTCTTAGTCTTAGAATCGAGTTGGACAAAATAAATATATTTATTTTTCATTTTATTATATTCTATAGCGATTCAAATAAATAACATTTTTGAAGAAAATTTCATAGTTATTATTTGTTTAATATTCGATTAGTTTACTCAAGGGTTTCCCCAAAAATCCGTTGATTCAAAATGACGAGATGTGTAAATGTCACAGATAACGAGTCATTTCTTTTTTTTCTACGGCCCTTACTTTTTTTTTGTTAGTGGCATTTATAATGTAAAAAAGAAATGGAATAGTTGATGAATCAAAAACTTTCAATTGAACTTATTCTTTGATCCTTTGAATTGCTTTTTTTCTTATTCGCTTTCCAAATGGAAACTTAGGTAAGTACTTTAGAAACATATATGTATAAAAAGAACATCTTTTTTTTAGCCCCTTCATGTCTACTCTAACTAGTTATTTCGGTTTTTTACTAGCGGCGTTAACTATAACCTCTGCTTTATTTATAGGTCTAAGCAAGATACGACTTATTTGAAATTAATTGAATAAACAACTCAAGAAATCTTTTTGTACTGTAGGATTCCGTCTATTTTAGAGTTCTTTACTGCGACAATTGATAGTTTTTGGTTATTGAGATTCGTGGGGAATTCAGATTCATATTTAGGGATAGATATTACCTTTCTTTTTTTTTTTCAAACGAATTGAAATGATTGAAGTTTTTCTATTTGGAATCGTCTTAGGTCTAATTCCTATTACTTTGGCTGGATTATTTGTGACCGCATATTTACAATACAGACGCGGTGATCAGTTGGATCTTTGATTAATTAACAAATCTTTTTTTGATTGACCTCCTCCTTTCTCAAATCAACAGGAGGTCAATTTTCGATTAGATTACTGTTCATTTAGTTTAGTCTAATTCTTTTCTATAATTCAACTTGACTTAACAACAATGGAATCACGCTCTGTAGGATTTGAACCTACGACATCGGGTTTTGGAGACCCACGTTCTACCGAACTGAACTAAGAGCGCTTTCTTATCACAATAGATAAGAAAGATTGGAAAGAATGGTTTTTTATAACTCAAAACTATATCTACATCCTGTATGCATAGATTATCTACCATATAGGGTATCATAAAAAAAAGAGAGATTCCGTATCTTCGATTTTAATCAAAATTTCAATTAATTCCTCCTTACTTCTCAGAGTAAAAGTAATTAGGTAGGGATGACAGGATTTGAACCCGTGACATTTTGTACCCAAAACAAACGCGCTACCAAGCTGCGCTACATCCCTTTCAATTCAATTCGTTTTTATAGTGTAATTGTAAAGAATCCTTGCCTTGTTTTCCACATTCTTTTTTTCCATAAAAAGAAAATACAGAATTTTTTTTGCTCGACTATTTCCTCTTCTTTTCGGCCTCTTCTCATACTAAGGTATAATAGAAAGTATTTGTATATTAAAACCTATCGTAAACTAAAAAAAATATGTTGTAGGAATGCTCAGTTCGGTAGATAAGGGACATGCTATTCTTTTTCTTAAAAAAATCTCGTTAAATTCTATTATTGGAAATTTTCATTTGACTTAGCTTAGGCATTTTGTGTACAAAGACAAGTATTCTTTAACTATCATATATACATCCGATCATAGATCCAATATGTATTACTTTATTTTTTCAATTAAAGAAATTCAAAAGGAGGATTTTCAATGCGAGATTTCAAAACATACCTTTCCGTGGCACCGGTCCTAAGTACTTTATGGTTTGGGTCTTTAGCCGGTATATTAATAGAAATCAATCGTTTTTTTCCAGATGCGTTGACATTCCCCTTTTTTTCATTCTAGTTATTAATACGGAAAGGGTTTAGCGAAGATTCGAGATAGAATCAACTACCTGTGAATAATCCCTACCCTTTTTTATTTATTCTAAAAAAGAGGGTTAGTTTAGTAAAGAAGAAAAGTGGATTCAACCTTACCAAAACTTAGGTTCAGGTTAAGTTAAGAGTTTTCTACACGATATTTAAATGAAATACTATGATTAGAGAGATATCTAGTTAGAAACCCTTTTGAATTTGATTACGCAGTAGTTCTTTACTTAACTATTATTACTCTATTGATTTCCACAAAATCTTTCGAATTGCGAATTGTATTTCTAGTTAGCAACTTCTATTTTAGCAACTTTTCTATTTTTCTTGAAGAAGGGAAAAAATGGAAAAGTTGCTTGAATTAAATACCAAAAGGGGGTTCATGGCTAAGGGTAAAGATGTCCGAGTAAAGGTTATTTTGGAATGTACTGGTTGTGTTCGAAAGAGTGTTAATAAAGGATCAAGGGGCGTTTCCAGATATATTACCCAAAAGAATCGCCACAATACGCCTAGTCGGTTGGAATTGCGAAAATTCTGTCCCTATTGTTCCAAACATACAATTCATGGAGAGATAAAGAAATAGATCAAACTGAACGTCTGTTTATTATCCCTTCAAGTAAGGAGACAAAACAATTTCATTATATAAGAAATATATATATTATTTACTCTTTTTTTTACTAGAAAATATATTTTCATATTCAATATTTCATAATTATTATATATAATATATAAAATAGAAATAAACAAAGAAAATCCTATTTTGGCTGGACCTAAAAAAAAACTCGAATTAAGAAATAGGATTTTTGGTATAAGTAATAAACTAAACAAACTATGGATAAATCTAAGCGACCCCTTATTAAATCCAAGCGATCTTTTCGTAGGCGTTTGCCCCCGATTCAATCGGGGGATCGAATTGATTATAGAAACATGAGTTTAATTAGTCGATTTATTAGTGAACAAGGAAAAATTTTATCTAGGCGGGTGAATAGATTGACCTTGAAACAACAACGATTAATTACTAGTGCTATAAAACAAGCTCGTATTTTATCTTTGTTACCTTTTCTTAATAATGAAAAACAGTTTGAAAGAACCGAGTCGACTACTAGAACTCCGAGTTTTAGAACCAAAAATAAATAAAAAATAGACTTATTCCTTATTTAATTGATAATGGAATTGAATCAAAATTTGAATCTGAACTCAAACACAGATTGGGGTTTTATTCTAAAAAAATCGAAATTTGATTGTCACGTCGTAAGATAATATAAAAATTGGGAATTTTTTTTGAATGGATTTGTTGATTTTTATTTATTTATCGTACTTTATCAGACTAATTCCTACTTTAATACTCCCGGAGAATAAACTCCGGGGAACTTCATTTAAATCATTTCGAGGTATTTTTTGCAATTTTCTTTTTTTATGATCTCATTGTAAATAATAGAAATACAATTTGGATTGAATATAGCTATTTGTGCAAGTATTTTACGATTAAGAAGCAACTGTCTGTTGTACAGATCATGTATAAATTTACTATAATTATAGTATACCCCCCTTTCGCGAATTGCTGCATTTATCCGAGTGATCCACAAACGGCGAAAATCTCTCTTTTGTCTATCTCTATCCCGATGAGACGAAACCAAAGCTCTTATTTTCTGTTGAGCAATAGTTCGAGTAAGTCTTGAATGAGCCCCTCGAAAGCTTGATCCAAAAAGACGAATTTTGTTTCTGCGTCTTCGAGCTATATATCCTCGTTTAACTCTAGTCATTGAATAAATGTAACTTTGATGAATAACTTATTAATTTTCTTTCTTTGAGTTATTCTTTTTTCTCCTAGTCGATCAATAACAAAACGGATTTTTCCAATGTATAAAATAAAAATTCCAATGGCTTTTGCTACTATAACCTTCCCAACCACTATTTTTTTCTTTTTTTTTTGACATTTCACCTTAAAACAAGACAAAAAAAAGAAAAATTGTATTAATGTATCAAACAAAAGTAACTAAAAAAATGTAAATTCAAGTTAAATATAGATGATTAAAGAAATAGTGGGTTCCTTCGTTTCTATGGTTCCTTTTTAAACGGTGAGGTCCTTTCTATACACCGGAGCCCTTTACTTCTACTTCATTTCGAGAATCTTATTAATAACTTGTACAGTTCAAACATTTTGGCTCTACCCATGAATTATCCAGTAATAGGTCTTTCACAATAAGATCCACCTATACAGTAACGGTATTTAATTTTGAAAGTTAGCTGGATAGCTGACCCTGTTAGTCCGTTCTTGTAAAAATGGGAGCAGGAATTTTTTGCTCTTAAAAAAGGATTCCCCGCTAAATGGATAACGTTCGCTACCAATGGGAAATTTTAATTGTCGTATCTTCAATCCGATTTAGACTGACAGAAACCATAAATTTCATACTCAATAGATGAATAGATCTTTTTCATTTTATTCGTTTTAGATAGTGACAGGAGTTTTATACTATTCTATTCACCAGTACTGATCATTGATACTGGAAAAATTATTTCTTTTGTTTTTGTTCCAGCTCATAATCGGAACGAGTCACACATACACCCTAGTACATGTTCCTCGGCGCTGAGGGCATCCCCGAAGCGCGGGGGATTTCGTTACATTTCTGATTGGCTGTCTTGTGTTTCTAATAAGTTGTTTAATAGTTGGCATGCTGAATCGTATACATAATGGGCTGGTTTAGATCAATCCTAACCGAAAGTATTTCTAGTTAATAGAATATTAAACCCAGAATATGGTAAACCCAGTAACAAGATAAAATTTAAAATGTTTCGCTTTTTTTATTCATTTTATTCGACCGCGACAAGATCAATAATTCCATGGGCTTGGGCTTCTGTTGCTGACATAAAAACATCCCTTTCCATATCTTCGGATATAATCCATAAGGGTTTCCCCGTTCTTTGTCCATAAACCCTTGTGAGGGTTTCGCGCAATTTCAAAAGTTCTTCCGCTTCCAGGAGAAATTCTCCCGTTTGGGCCTCATAAAAAGAGCTCGCGGGTTGATGAATCATTACCCTGATGATATACCATAAAAAGAATTCTTCTATCTCGCACAACACAATGAGGCGAAGAGCAAAAATACGGAATAACACGAAAAATATAGAATTGAACAACCGTACGTGCATCTTTTTCACATTGCATACGGCTCTACAATGGAATTTACTTTTTTTATTTTCTGTTGAAAAAGGAGAAAATATCGAATCGATCAGATCCAGATCAGTAAATTATCCAATTACCACCCTTCTTTTTCGTAGGAGTTCAAAAATACTATGATGGCTCCGTTGCTTGATATTTATTTCGTTTGTAGTTCAGCAATCCCAAAGTTTCTTTTTGATCCGAAAAATAAGGAAGAAATTTTTTGTACTCTTTCAAACATAAATAGAGTTTTTTTCATAAAAAAAGTTTGTGACGCTACAACGGACTCCTGATATAAAAAAATCAGGAATACTCTTCATCTCATACTACTCTTTCGATACCCAATCGAATGTTTTGAAAAGAAAATAGAAAAAAATTTTCTCATATCGAATTCAAAGTGCCATGCTATGATTACTTAATATATTTCATACAGTGAAGGCATAGTCTTTTTTTCTCAAATAAAAAACCCATTGGCGCCAAGCGTGAGGGAATGCTAAACGTTTGGTAATTTCTCCTCCGACCAGGATAAAGGATCCCATTGAAGCAGCTAACCCCATGCATATTGTATGTACATCTGGTCGAACAAATTGCATGGTATCATAAATAGCTACTCCGGGTATTACCCACCCACCAGGAGAATTTATAAACAAATACAAATCTTTGGTATCATCCTCGATACTGAGATATACCATAAGACCAATAAGTTGATTCGAGATCTCGCTATCAACTTCTTGACCTAAAAAAAGTAATCTTTCTCGATAAAGTCGGTTGATTAGGGTAAAATTATATCCCTTAGGAACCGTACAGGCACCTTTTGATGCATACGGTTCAAACAAAATTGTGAAAAAAATCAATGTGTAGATTCTATATCCTTTTTGATTTTTCATCGAGGTTTTGCCAACTTAATAATGAATAATTAAGGGGCTCTTTTTCTATTTTTCAAGAAAGATTACTTTTTGCTCCTTTCCCGAAATTACCTAATTGCAGGTATAATAATAGAAAAAGATTTCTATAATTAAAATACAATTTACTAAAATTATCGAACTTACTTTTCATTGATGTATCATATCATCGAGATCCAATTCAAACCACGATGTCATTTTCTTGTTCTTGAATGGGTCTCGTTCATTTTTTTAGGTTTATGCTCTACTCCGGGTAAAGATCTGTCCGATTTTGATTTGCACATATAGGGCAAATGTTTCCAATACCACTTGTTTGTTTTTTTTATTTCATATCTTTTCTTGCATCAATTTCAATATTAAATCATTACTTTATTCGATTGCTTGAGATCACTCTTTTTCGAGTTTCAATTTCAAATTGAAACGATTAAGAGTTAAAGTAAATAAACTATATAGCAGTAATCTTCAATATATTTCCAATTGGGATTGGGTTTTTATCAACGGAGCCTGGATACTTGATTTTATTGGTCCACCCGAGCCAACCATAAATTTTATTAATTGATAATATTAATTTGAATCCTCCGAAAACTAAAAATAGATCTAATTCCATTTCACGCTCCAAATTTTGGATGATTCAATCAATCTTTCTTGGGTGAAAGGGAGGATATCTCAATCGGGAGAGAGAACGGGGAAATCCCATATGACCCAAGATATCTGACAAGCCGCACTATACGTCAACCCAAGCTGCATCTTCCTCTCCAGGACTTCGAAAGGGAACTTTTGGAACACCAATAGGCATTAAATGAAAGAAAAAAATTAAGTACTCTATTTCACTTTAATGTGGAAACGTAATAATTTAGGGTTTATTGTCTTTATACTATCAATCTTTATTAGATTTTCTGCATAGACTAGAAAGGTTTAGTTTAAGAAGACGGAATAAATAAAGGAAAATTCTTACCAATATAGCCTTCCAATACTAAAGAAGTATGAAAGCATTTACTCATCGACGGTGGTATCAACTCCCCATTGCGTATTGCTACTTATCGGGTATAGAATAGATTTGTTTCTCTTTGTTCCTACAAACTTAATTGTTCCATTATTACAAACAGAATAGAACAAACATTAACCCTTGTTCCGAGATAATCTATTGAACAAAAGGGATCCATTGCATAGTCATAGTCTTTTCCAATGCAATAAAGTTACATAGTGTCATTTTTGATAAAGGGGTATTTCTATGGGTTTGCCTTGGTATCGTGTTCATACCGTCGTATTGAATGATCCCGGTCGGTTGATTTCTGTTCATATCATGCATACAGCTCTGGTTGCTGGTTGGGCCGGTTCGATGGCTCTATATGAATTAGCAGTTTTTGATCCCTCTGACCCCGTTCTTGATCCAATGTGGAGACAGGGTATGTTCGTTATACCTTTCATGACTCGTTTAGGAATAACCAATTCTTGGGGCGGTTGGAGTATTACAGGGGGGACTATAACGGACCCTGGCATTTGGAGTTACGAAGGTGTGGCCGGAGCGCATATTATGTTTTCTGGCTTATGCTTTTTAGCAGCTATTTGGCATTGGGTGTATTGGGATCTAGAAATATTTTCTGATGAACGTACAGGAAAACCTTCTTTGGATTTGCCTAAGATTTTTGGAATTCATTTATTTCTTTCCGGGGTCGCTTGTTTTGGTTTTGGTGCATTTCATGTAACAGGCTTGTACGGGCCCGGAATATGGGTATCTGATCCTTATGGACTAACTGGAAAAGTACAACCTGTAAGTCCCGCATGGGGCGTGGAAGGTTTTGACCCTTTTGTTCCAGGAGGAATAGCTTCTCATCATATTGCAGCAGGCACATTAGGGATATTAGCCGGCCTATTCCATCTTAGCGTCCGTCCGCCTCAACGCCTATACAAAGGATTACGTATGGGCAATATTGAAACCGTTCTTTCTAGTAGTATCGCTGCTGTCTTTTTTGCGGCTTTTGTTGTTGCAGGAACTATGTGGTATGGTTCAGCAACTACCCCGATCGAATTATTTGGACCCACTCGTTATCAATGGGATCAGGGATACTTTCAGCAAGAAATATACCGACGGGTAAGTGCTGGGCTAGCCGAAAATCAAAGTTTATCAGAAGCTTGGTCGAAAATTCCCGAGAAATTGGCTTTTTATGATTACATTGGCAATAATCCAGCGAAAGGAGGATTATTTAGAGCGGGATCAATGGACAACGGCGATGGAATAGCCGTTGGATGGTTAGGACACCCCGTTTTTCGAGATAAAGACGGACGCGAACTCTTTGTACGACGTATGCCTACTTTTTTTGAAACCTTTCCGGTCGTTTTAATAGACGGGGACGGAATTGTTAGAGCTGATGTTCCTTTTAGAAGAGCAGAATCTAAGTATAGCGTTGAACAAGTAGGTGTAACTGTTGAGTTTTACGGCGGCGAACTAAACGGAGTCAGTTATAGCGATCCTGCTACTGTGAAAAAATATGCTAGGCGTGCTCAATTGGGTGAAATTTTCGAATTAGACCGTGCTACTTTGAAATCAGATGGTGTTTTTCGCAGTAGTCCAAGAGGTTGGTTTACTTTTGGCCATGCTTCCTTTGCCCTACTCTTTTTCTTCGGACACATTTGGCACGGGTCTAGAACCTTATTCAGAGATGTTTTTGCTGGGATTGACCCCGATTTGGATGTTCAAGTAGAATTTGGCGCATTCCAAAAAATTGGAGACCCAACTACAAGAAGACAAGGAGTTTAATACAACATTGCTTTTTTGCTTCTATTTTTTTTGATTTGACAGAGGATACTAGAGCAATCTTGATTTGAATTACCACCGTTTTGTTATCATTATTGGGAAAATAATCTCAAGTAAACAGGTATGGAAGCTATAATTGTAAACCACAATCGAATCTATGGAAGCATTGGTTTATACATTTCTATTAGTCTCTACTCTAGGGATAATTTTTTTCGCTATTTTTTTTCGGGAACCTCCTAAAATTTCAACTAAAAAATGAAATGATTTTTCATCATTTCAATTGAAGTAATGAGCCTTCCAATATTGGAAGGCTCATTACTTCGACTAATCTCCGTGTTCCTCGAAAGGATCTCTTAGTTGTTGAGAGGGTTGCCCAAAAGCGGTATATAAGGCATACCCGGTAAAACTTACAAGTAAACCAGATATAAAGATGGCGACTAGGGTTGCTGTTTCCATTATTATATAATTTTAAGACCACAATGGATCTATGATAAAATCATTTATTTACAACGGAATGGTATACAAAGTCAACAGATCTCAATGAATATAATCGAATTTATGGCTACACAAACCGTTGAGAGTAGTTCTAGATCTCGTCCAAAACCTACTACCGTAGGGGTTCTTTTGAAACCCTTGAATTCGGAATATGGTAAAGTAGCTCCTGGGTGGGGAACTACTCCTTTGATGGGAGTTGCGATGGCTTTATTTGCAGTATTCCTTTCTATTATTTTGGAAATTTATAATTCTTCCGTTTTACTGGATGGAATTTCAATGAATTAAATCCACAAAAACAAAAAAATGAAAGACAAAAGAACCGGGAAGTTCTAGCCTTTCAATACAAACAATACAAAGTGCGTTTTTAAGACTCCGATTTTTATCCCCTTTTGGTAGTTCGATCGCGGAATTTCTTTCTGTATTTCCGGAATATGAGTGTGTGACTTGTTAGAATGGATCCTATTGATAATACAGAAAATGAGTCTGTCATCTTATCCTGATAGAGATGGTTATACCTCGTTGGATATTTTTTTTGGTATCTGAAACACGGAATAGCTAAAATAGATCAAACAATATTTGAACTATGATTCATATTTAATATTCAGACCTCGAGATCGGATTCAGAAAAATTTTCTTTTCAAAGAAAGAATAAGAAGGTATAAATCGAAATCTTTTTTCGTTCAAACTCCTTTTGATGCCTTTTTTGTTTAACCAACAGACAAATTTTTTTGTATTATTAGTTATAATAATAAAATAATACCTATCCTATTGATTTAATAAGTGATGATCCAATGGTTCTTACTCAAGGAATCTTTGTGCTTAGCTTTAGGGTTTTATTGAATCATCGTGGTTCTAGTATGAATCTGGGGTTCAATCGATTCATAGGGTCTTAACAAGAGAAATTCCTATCAATGATAAAAAAGCAAAAAAGTCGCATTATATACAAATACAAAAATAACAAATGAAAGAAAAAAGGAAAAGAGAATATTCAAGAGGCCTGTAGTAACAATCAAGAGAAAGACGAATGCGCCGACTTGATATTTTGGCATTATGAACACAAAGAAGAACTTTTGGATTTTTATCCCTTCCTATCTTCCGAAAAAAGAAAACAGGGGATTACGAAGTTTGCAACTTTCTATTCTAATTTAATCAGTATTTGGGTGTGTCTGCTTGAGCTGTACGAGATGAAAGTCTCATATACAGTTCTTAGGGGGGTTTAACAGTTTACCTATCTCAATAAAGTCTATGATTGGTTCGAAGAACGTCTCGAGATTCAGGCGATTGCGGATGATATAACCAGTAAATATGTTCCTCCTCATGTAAACATTTTTTATTGTCTAGGAGGAATTACACTTACTTGTTTTTTAGTACAAGTAGCTACCGGGTTTGCGATGACTTTTTACTATCGTCCAACCGTTACTGAGGCTTTTGCTTCTGTTCAATATATAATGACTGAAGCCAACTTTGGTTGGTTAATACGATCCGTTCATCGGTGGTCGGCAAGTATGATGGTTCTAATGATGATCCTGCATGTCTTTCGTGTGTATCTCACCGGTGGGTTTAAAAAACCCCGCGAATTGACTTGGGTTACGGGTGTGGTTCTGGCTGTATTGACCGCCTCTTTTGGCGTAACTGGTTATTCCTTACCTCGGGACCAAATTGGTTATTGGGCAGTCAAAATTGTAACGGGCGTACCGGATGCTATTCCTGTAATAGGATCACCTTTGGTAGAGTTATTACGTGGAAGTGCTAGTGTGGGACAATCCACTTTGACTAGGTTTTATAGTTTACACACTTTTGTATTGCCTCTTCTTACTTCCGTATTTATGTTAATGCACTTTCTAATGATACGTAAACAAGGTATTTCTGGGCCCTTATAGAATAGAAAAAGTATATCATAGATATTTGTAATCAATCATTTATTACTTGAGGGAAGAAAAATAGTATTTCATTGCTACATGTATGGATTATTGAAAATAATAATCTATGTATTTGGACATTTTCCTTCAACTTCAAAATTTTGTATTTAGTGAAATTTTATGTTTAGTTATTTAACATAACTAGTTGAGGGTAATTCTACGAAATGAAAATGGATTATGGGAGTGTGTGACTTGAACTATTGATTAGGCCGTGCAGGTATATGTCCGTTTCTGTCACATTAAAATTCATACTCAAATGTGTCTTTTGTCCAACCGCCATATAAGTAAGTCCTATAAAGAGGATAGGTTGGTTCGTTTCAAGAGAATCTATTCTATGATCAACCCTGAATCATGTGATGAATGAAGGGGCTCCGTAAGATCCAGTCGAGTGTGTGATTTTGCATAATATAATCTAGATTATATTATTATTTTATTAATAGTTTGATTTGAATAGTATTGAAATGCATTCATTTCCTTTGCATTGACTTGATCTATGATACTATCGGAGTGAAACCAGGGATCTAAAGAACAATAGAGACTAGGCTATATTAGTAACAAGTAAACCCTTTATTTGTAATATAAATATATAATTTTCTATTTTATAGAAAGTCAAAATATCCAAAATACTTGGAGATAAACACCAATTACAAGGTATGAGACGACCCAAAAAGCATTTGAGCATGATCAACTTTGTAAGCCTACTTGGGTGTTGAGCATTTATTTGTAAGAGCAGAATTTCTTTCCATGTATAATTACAACTTCGGAAAGTAGGATTTAATAAATAGGTTCTTACAGGGAACCTTTTAGATGGATAAGATCCATATTCTGGATCCATTTGGTTCTTTTGATTCTTGCTCGAGCCGGATGATGAAAAATTCTCATGTCCGGTTCTTTCGGGGGATGAATCGAATCTCTAAGAAAAGAATTCACCTATCCTAATAACAAAAAAACCTGACTTGAATGATCCTGTATTAAGGGCTAAATTAGCGAAAGGCATGGGGCATAATTATTACGGGGAGCCCGCATGGCCTAATGATCTTTTATATATTTTTCCTGTAGTAATTTTAGGTACTATTGCGTGTAACGTAGGCTTGGCAGTTTTAGAACCATCAATGATTGGTGAGCCGGCGGATCCATTTGCAACTCCTTTGGAAATATTACCTGAATGGTATTTTTTTCCTGTATTTCAAATACTTCGTACAGTGCCAAATAAGTTATTAGGCGTTCTTTTAATGGTTTCAGTACCCGCGGGATTATTAACCGTTCCTTTTTTAGAAAATGTTAATAAATTCCAAAATCCATTTCGGCGTCCAGTAGCTACAACTGTCTTTTTGGTTGGTACCGTAGTAGCCCTTTGGCTGGGTATTGGAGCAACATTACCTATTGATAAATCCCTAACTTTAGGTCTTTTTTAAATTGATTCAATTCTGAAATAACACGACGTGTGTATCTAGGGAATAGTCGCTTCGAAGTGAATTTTCCCTAGATACACCTATTCAAGTCCTTTTTTTTTTCATATTTTTTTTTAATCAATTACGAAATGCTTTTCTAGAGTGCCAAATATTTGTTTTACGTCTTCTATACGAAAATGCTCTATTTTAATAAGATCTTCTTGGCTGTTATTCAATAGGTCCGATAATGTGTGTATATTGGATTTTTTGAGGCAATTGTAGATCCTAGGTGGCAATTCTAATTGGTCAATAAAAGTAAATTTCAATGCTATTTTTTTTTTGTTTTTCCGTATTTCAGTCAATCTATTGTGAAAGGTAAAAAAGGGGAAAGAAACTTTGGGCTGATTGTCCTCTAAATCTAAGTTTTCTTCTTCTGCATGTAAAAAAGGAATCAATAAATCAATTAAATTCCGGGAGGCTTCATAAAGTGCTTCTTTTGGAGTTAAACTGCCATTTGTCCATATTTCGAGAAAAAGTATTTCTTGTTTTTCATTCCCATTTCCATAAGAATGAATACTATGATTCACGTTTCGAACAGGCATGAATAGAGCATCTATCGGATAACTTCCGTCTTGAAAGTTATGTGGTGCTTTTATATGATATCCGCGATTTCTCTCAAGTTGTAATCCAATACACAAGTCAATTGGTTCCGTCAAGCTAGCTATATGCTGTGTATTATCAACTATTTCTACATAAGGCGGCAAGATGATGTCTTGTGCAGTTACACATCTGGGGCCCTTAACACAAATAGACGCCTCACAAGTTCCATATAGATTACTTCTCAATACTATTTCTTTCAAATTCATGAAAATTTCATGTACTGATTCTTGAATACCCAATATGGCAGAGTATTCGTGTGGTATTTTTTCAGATTTTGCACGTGTGATACATGTTCCTTCTATTTCGCCAAGCAATGCTCTTCGCATCGCAATGCCTATTGTATCAGCTTGACCTTTCATAAGTGGAGAGAGAATAAAGCGACCATAATAAAGACATTTACTATCTGTTCTTGATTCAACACACTTCCACTGAAGTGTCCGAGTAGATACTCTTATTTTCTCTCGAACCATAGTAATATTTTACAAAATTGATCATATCTTTGAATCATTTATTTCTCTTGAAATATCTTCAATTCTGATTTCTACACACGTCTTTTTTTAGGAGGCCTACAGCCGTTATGGGGCATAGGGGTTACGTCTCGTACGAAACTTAACAGTATACCGCTTCTACGAATAGCCCGTAATGCTGCATCTCTTCCGAGACCAGGACCCTTTATCATGACTTCGGCTCGTTGCATACCTTGCTCTAACACCGTACGAATAGCATTTCCTACTGCAGTTTGAGCCGCAAAGGGTGTCCCTCTTTTTGTACCCCTGAATCCACAAGTACCGGAAGAAGACCAAGAAACTACTCGACCCCGTACATCTGTAACAGTCACAATGGTATTATTGAAACTTGCTTGAACATGAATAATTCCCTTTGGTATTTTACGTGCACTTTTACGCGAATTAATACGTCCATTTCTACGTGAACCAATTTTTGGTATAGGTTTTGCCATATTTTTTCATCTCATAAAAATAAGTCAACGATATATGGATATATCCATTTCATGTCAAAACAAATCTTTCCGCTTTTTTATATCAATCAAATCTTTTAGCAATTCTTTCTAGATAGTTCCTTTTAGTTTTTAGTATAGTAGTTATCCTTGTCGTTGTTTGTGTTTTGGGTTAGAACAAATTACTATAATTCGTCCCCGTCTGCGGATCAGCCGGCATTTTTCACAAATTTGACGAACAGAAGCTCTTATTTTCATATTTTTTATTCCGTTGTTTTTATTTTGAATCTAATTCTTGGAAGAAAATAGGTTTTTGAATATTTTGAATCTCGAATTGTATTCTTATAGAAAGGAGTGTTGAAGTTGAAAAACTATCTAATCGTTCGAATCCTTGTTGCGGAGTCTATAAATTATACGACCTTTAGTTGAATCATAACGGCTTATTTCAATCTTAACTCTATCTCCCGGTAGGATTCGTATAGAACTACGTCGTATCCTTCCTGAAACATAACCGAGAATAAGATCTTCATTATCTAAACGAACCCAGAACATACCATTAGGAAGTGATTCGGTAATCAAACCTTCATGAATCCATTTTTGTTCCTTCATTCCAGACAAAACCCCCTTAAAGTATCAACTAATAGAGGAATGATATTAGACAAGCTGTCTTTTCTCTTTTTTTGTTCACAAATCGAAAATTTTGGATCCAATTCAGATAGTATAGGGATTACCATATATAACATAAAATTTCTCCGCCAATTCCTTCTAGTCGAGCCTCTCGATCCGTCATTATACCTCTAGAGGTAGAAAGAATTGCAATCCCCATTCCACCTAAAATTCTAGGAATTCGTTGATAGTTCGAATAGATTCGTAGACCAGGTCGACTGATCCTTTTTAAATGGAAAGTATTTTTATAAGGCGTTTTCTTATTTCGTCTATGTCGCAGAGTTAAAACCAAAAAGTAGTTGTTTCTTTCTTGATGTTTTCTCGCATTTTCGATAAAGCCTTCTCGTAAAAGTATTTTAACAATGTTTTCGGTGATTCCAGTAGATACTATTCGAACCGTTCCTTTTCTATTCATGTCTGCATTTCGTATAGAGGTTATTATATCAGCAATACTGTCCCTACTCATGATGAACTAAAATAAGTGGTTCCCCAAAAATTTGATATAATCAACATGCTTTTTTTTTTAGTTTAGTATTCAATTTTTAATTATAAAAAACTTCAAAATGAAAGATATATACGTGATACACAATCTCCTATTTTTTTTTCAGTCAAATACCCTACTTCTCATCTTATAATACCTCAGGAGCTAATGAAACTATTTTAGTAAAGTTTTGTCTCAATTCCCTGGCAATTGCACCAAAAATTCGAGTTCCTTTTGGATTTCCTTCTTGATCAATGATAACTGCGGCATTGTCATCATATCGTATTATCATACCGTTGGCGCGTTTGAGTTCTTTACAGGTACGTACAATTACAGCTCTGATCACTTCTGATCTTTCTAAGGGCGTGTTGGGTATTGCTTCTTTAATCACAGCAACAATAACGTCACCAATACGAGCATATCGGCGGTTGCTAGCTCCTATGATTCGAATACACATCAATTCTCGAGCCCCGCTGTTGTCTGCTACATTCAAATGGGTCTGAGGTTGAATCATTTTTTGTTTTTATCTGTTCTTTCAATGTAAAAATAAATGAAAAAGAAATATTGTTTGTCCAAAAAAAACTTCTATTTGTTTTTATCCAAAAGATCCATTTCCTTTAGTTCCACATTCTTATCCTGAAATAATGAATTGAGTTCGTATAGGCATTTTCGATGCCGCTATTGCGATAGCCCGGCGGGCTATATTTTCGGCTACTCCGCTTATTTCATAAAGTATTCGACCTGGTTTGACAACAGCTACCCAATATTCGGGCGATCCTTTACCGGAACCCATACGGGTTTCCGCGGGTCTTACTGTAACAGGTTTGTCGGGAAATATACGTACCCATATTTTTCCACCGCGACGTGCATTTCGTGTCATTGCTCGCCGCCCTGCTTCTATTTGTCTAGACGTGATCCAAGCGGGTTCAAGTGCCTGAAGAGCATATCTTCCGAAACAAATACGATTCCCCCGACAAGATATTCCCTTCATTCTTCCTCTATGTTGTTTACGGAATTTAGTTCTTTTGGGGTTATAGTTGATGGTTTTTTTGGAATTCCATCTCTACTACAGAACCGGACGTGAGAGTTTCTTCTCATCCAGCTCCTCGCGAATGAAAAAAGAAAAATTTCATTTTAAATGAATATTTTCTTTTTATATAATTAATATATACATGTAATAATACGCTGAATAAATACACTGAATAAATTCTTTTGGATTCACCTAGTTTACTAGATATTTTTATTTGGGTATATAAATAAATAGTCAATTTAAATTTCTTTAAATCTCTATTTTATTCCTTTTTTTTTATATTTTTGTTTTTTTTCTATAATATTTCATTCTTTTTCATTTTAGTTTTATAAATTTATATTAAATTGGATTGCTCAAATATGAGGAATTCAATGAAAATAAAAAAGAAAAGGGGAATTTTCGCGGGCGAATATTTACTCTTTCAATATCTATTTTAACT